GCGATTGTAGCTTATTTAAAGCATGGCACTGAAGATGCCAAGATGGGCATACGCCCCAAAAGCACACTTTTGGTCCTTGACGCTCTGTTGTCTATAGCCTAAATTACACATGCAAGCCTCCACGCCCCAGTGAGGAAGCCCACAAGCTCTGTTTGAGCAATGGAGACGGCATCAGGCACGCCACCCGCAGCCCGCCACGCCACGCAAATTGCCACACCCACAAGGGCCTCAGCAGTGAACAACATTAAGAAATTAGCGGAAGCTTGACTTAGTTAGGGCTAAGAATGGCCGGTAAATCCCGTGCCAGCCACCGCGGTTATACGAGAGGCCAGAGACAACAGCATTTGGCGTAAAGCGTGACTAGAGTGAAACCCGTACTTTAAGGGGGTACCTCTTCTAAGCTGTGAAACCCACAAGAAACAAGAACCACATTAACCCTTAACAAAAAGATAGCTTAAACTCACGAAAGTTGAGACACAAACTGGGATTAGATACCCCACTATGCCCAACCATAAACTTCAACAGCCAGAAATCTTAAGCTGTTCGCCCGGGGATTACAAGCAAAAGCTCAAAACCCAAAGGACTTGGCGGTGCCCCACACCAAACTAGAGGAGCCTGTCCCATAATCGATACCCCACGATAGACCTTACCCCCTTTTGTTTAATTCAGCCTATATACCGCCGTCGTCAGCCTACCACATGAGAGCACAGCAGTGGGCCCAACAGTACACGCAAACACGCCAGGTCAAGGTGTAGCTAACAGGGCGGCGGAGATGGGCTACATTTCTAAACTCGGATAAACACGAAAGGCACACTGAAAAACCGAGCCAGAAGGTGGATTTAGCAGTAAAATAGTTAAGACCCACTACTTGAAGTGCGCTCTAGGGCACGCACACACCGCCCGTCACCCTCCTCAACGCACACTACTTTTAACCTATACAACCAACGCGATAAGATGAGGCAAGTCGTAACAAGGTAAGCGCACTGGAAAGTGCGCTTGGAATCAAAAAGTAGCTTAATAAAAGCACTCAGCTTACAACTGAAAGACGTCCAAAGGAACCTTTTTGAGCTTAAAAACTAGCCCCAATAGTCATCAAATCTTACCAAAACACAAAACAAATCATTTGTCACGTTTAGTATCTGCGACAGAAATACAACTCAGGCGCCATAGAGACCAGTATCGTTAGAGAAAGTTGAAATAAAAATGAAAAATAAAAGCAAAGAGAGCAAAGACTGCCCCTTGTACCTCTTGCATCAGGGTCTAGCAAGAAGCACCTAGGCAAAAAGACCTTAAGCCTACTCCCCCGAAACCGCGCGAGCTATCTCAAGACAACTATTTGAGTCAACTCGTCCCTGTAGCAAAAGGGTGAGAAGATCTTGAGATAGAAGTGAAATGCCAAACGAGCCCGGAAATAGCTGGTTGCTCGAAAAACGAATTTTAGTTCAACTTTAAGCAACTACAAATAACACAGTTCAATGCAGCTTAAAAGTTATTCAATCAGGGGACAGCTTGATTGAACCAGGATACAGCCTGATTTAGCGAGAACTAATTGAGTGCTCTAGCCGTCGGCCTTAAAGCAGCCACCAAGAACCAAACGCGTCACAGCACCACACAAAAAATTCTTATCCTCACCAAAACCTCCTAATACGCATATCGAGCCACCCCATACAAGTATGGACGAGCTAATGCTAGAACTAGTAACAAGATCAAACAATCTCTTGACATCCCTGTAAGTCAGAAATAGCCCACCTACTGATAATTAACAGACCACAAAAGGCACTAAACACTGTTACCCCAACACAGGAGTGTATACAAGAAAGATTAAAAGGCATAAAAGGAATTCGGCAAAAAAGACCCCAACTGTTTACCAAAAACATAGCCTATAGCAACACAAGTATTATAGGCGTAGCCTGCCCAGTGAAACTCTTTTAAACGGCCGCGGTATCCTAACCGTGCAAAGGTAGCGCAATCACTTGTCCCCTAAATAGGGACCAGTATGAATGGCCAAATGAGGGTCTACCTGTCTCCTGCGCCTAATCAATGAAACTGATCTCCCGGTACAAAAGCCGGAATAGCCACATAAGACGAGAAGACCCTGTGGAGCTTCAAACTAGTAACTACCAGCACTAGTTACCCGTTTTAAGTTGGGGCAACTTTGGAAATAAAATAACCTCCAAGACAAACAGGCACCTACCCCTGAACTAAGGTCAACACACCAAAGAAAACCTTCAGACCCAGTAATACTGAGCAACGAACCAAGTTACCCCAGGGATAACAGCGCTATCTTCCCCCAGAGTTCATATCGACAGGAAGGATTACGACCTCGATGTTGGATCAGGACATCCAAGTGGTGCAGCCGCCACTAAAGGTTCGTTTGTTCAACGATTAAAGTCCTACGTGATCTGAGTTCAGACCGGAGCAATCCAGGTCGGTTTCTATCTATGAAACGTGCCTTACCAGTACGAAAGGAAAGTATGGCAGGGGCCAATACTATAAAGGTATGCCCCCCTCTAAAAACACTGATAACCTAAAGTGATATAAGAGCAATCTTGCTTCCGCCTCAAGGAAGATCACTTTGTTGTTGGGGTGGCAGAGACAGGTGACTGCAAAAGATCTAAGCCCTTTAAATCAGATGTTCAAATCATCTCCCCAACCATGATTTTTCTGACCAGCTACGTCATCAACCCACTACTATATATTATCCCAGTTCTGGTAGCCGTTGCATTTCTTACCCTTATGGAACGAAAAATTATTGGATACATACAACTCCGCAAGGGCCCCAATATTGTAGGCCCCTATGGCATCTTACAACCAGTGGCAGACGGTGTAAAACTATTCCTCAAGGAGCCCCTACGACCCTCCGCCTCCTCCCCAACACTTTTTATTATTACACCCACCATAGCCCTTACGCTTGCACTAATTATTTGAGCCCCAATACCCATACCAAACACCCTGACTGATATAAACCTAGGACTTCTATTCATATTAGCCCTGTCTAGTATGACAGTGTATTCAATCCTTTGGTCTGGCTGGGCCTCAAACTCAAAATATGCCCTAATAGGCGCGATTCGTGCTGTAGCACAGACTATCTCATATGAGGTGACCCTAGGAATTATTCTATTGTCAACTATTATCTTATCAGGAGGTTTTACCCTCCATACCCTATCCACCACCCAAGACAACCTATGACTAATAGCCCCCTCTTGGCCTCTAACAATAATATGATTTATCTCTACCCTTGCAGAGACAAACCGAGCACCATTTGACCTAACAGAGGGCGAGTCTGAGCTTGTCTCCGGCTTTAATATTGAATATGCCGCCGGCCCCTTTGCCCTCTTCTTCCTAGCGGAGTATGCCAACATCATTATAATAAACGCCCTAACCTCCATTCTATTTATTAACCCTGGCAGCCTCCTCCACCCTCCCATTTTTACCACTAATATTATATTAAAAACTATAGTTCTCACCATACTATTTTTATGGGTCCGATCATCCTACCCCCGATTCCGCTATGACCAACTCATACACCTATTATGAAAAAGCTTCCTCCCCCTAACACTAGCCTTATGCCTATGACACATCTCATTTCCAATCACACTAACCGGACACCCCCCACACTAGCCCGCACAGGAACTGTGCCCGAAAACCCAGGGACTACTTTGATAGAGTAGATTATAGGGGTTCAACCCCCCTCATTTCCTTAGACAGCCAGGATCCGAACCTGTACCTAAGAGCCCAAAACTCCTCGCACAACCTATTATACTTCTGCCTAGTAAAGTCAGCTAATAAAGCTCTCGGGCCCATACCCCGAAAATGTTGGTCAACCCCCTCCTTTACCAATGAGCCCAATCACCCAGTCACTTATCTTGTCCAGCCTAGCAGCCGGCACTATTATCACAATATCTAGCCAAAGCTGAATTACCATCTGAGCCGGCCTAGAACTAAACACACTAGCCATCCTTCCTATTATCTCAAAAAACCACCACCCCCGGGCAACTGAGGCCACCACAAAATATTTTCTAACCCAGGCAGCTGCCTCAGCCATAATTCTAATAGCAAGCACCCTCAATGCCTGACATACCGGACAATGAGATATTACACAACTAACAACAAGCCCCGCCCCAACCCTGCTAACAATAGCACTGGCCATAAAACTAGGACTCGCACCAACACACTTCTGACTCCCAGAAGTACTCCAAGGCACGACCCTTATGACCGCCTTACTTATTACAACCTGACAAAAACTGGCCCCAATGGCGGTTCTTATAATAGCACACAATAATCTCCAGCCCTCGCTTCTTCTAATACTTGGCCTGGCCTCGGCCCTCTGAGGAGGGTGGGCAGGACTTAATCAGACACAACTACGAAAAATCATAGCATACTCATCAATCGCTCACCTAGGCTGAATTATCGCAGCCGCCTCTATAAGCCCCCCCATTACACTCCTTATGCTCTGAGTCTATATTCTACTAACCACGGCCATATTTACATCAATGGCCACCCTCTACCTAAAAACAGTTAAAGACCTATCAACAGCATGAACGCTCTCCCCCGGACTGGTCGCCCTTCTCCTCCTTACCCTCCTCTCACTAGCCGGGCTCCCCCCACTCACAGGGTTTTTGCCTAAATGACTAATTCTGCAAGAACTAACCACCCACCGCCTAACCGCCATCGCCGCCCTATTCGCCGCATTTTCACTACTTAGCCTTTACTTCTACCTACGGCTTTCCTACACCTCCGCCATCACCCTCCACCCTACCCCAACCCCCACTAAAAACAAATGACGACAAAGCCGCCACAAATATACTAAACTAATCTCCCCCCTCACACCAATCAACACCGCTGCCATCCCTTTAATCCCAACCATGCTTTAGAAACTTAGGATAAAATAAACCAAGGGCCTTCAAAGCCCAAAATAAGGGCCCAGCCTCTTAGTTTCTGAAGATCTGTAGAGCTTTAACCACCTCTTCTAACTGCAACTCAGACGCTTTAACTAAGCTAAGATCTCCCTGGATAGGCGGGCCTCGATCCCGCAATCTATTAATTAACAGCTAATCACCCAATCCAACAGGCCTCTACCCAATAAGTCCCGGCGCCTATTACAACGCTTCTCCAGATTTGCACTCTGGCATGATAACACCACAAAACTTGATAGGGACAGGAATTTAACCCGCCTAAATGGGACTACAGCCCACCGCCTATTAACACTCAGCCACCCTACCTGTGACTATTACCCGTTGATTCTTCTCAACCAACCACAAAGACATCGGCACCCTCTACCTAATCTTCGGTGCCTGAGCAGGAATAGTTGGTACTGCACTAAGTCTTCTCATTCGATCAGAGCTAAGTCAGCCTGGCACTCTCCTTGGAGACGACCAGCTATACAACGTAATTGTAACCGCCCACGCCTTCGTCATAATCTTTTTCATGGTTATGCCCGTCATAATTGGAGGATTTGGAAACTGACTAGTACCACTAATAATTGGTGCCCCCGACATAGCATTCCCACGAATAAACAATATAAGCTTCTGACTACTGCCCCCTTCCCTCCTCCTACTACTTGCCTCCTCTGGTGTAGAGGCCGGCGCCGGAACCGGATGAACAGTCTACCCCCCTTTAGCTGGAAACCTAGCCCATGCCGGACCCTCTGTCGACTTGGCAATCTTTTCACTTCATCTAGCAGGAGTGTCCTCCATCCTAGGGGCTATTAACTTCATTACTACCTGCATTAATATAAAACCCCCAACCATGACTCAATACCAAACCCCCTTATTCGTCTGATCCGTCCTAATCACAGCAGTATTACTCCTCCTCTCCCTCCCTGTCCTGGCTGCCGGCATTACTATACTCCTAACCGACCGAAATCTTAACACATCATTTTTTGACCCCGCAGGAGGAGGAGACCCCGTGCTTTACCAACACCTCTTCTGATTTTTTGGTCATCCAGAGGTCTACATCCTAATCCTTCCCGGCTTTGGGATAATCTCACACATTGTTACATATTATTCAAGCAAAAAAGAGCCATTTGGCTATATAGGCATAGTTTGAGCTATAATATCTATTGGGCTACTAGGTTTTATCGTCTGAGCACACCATATATTTACCGTTGGTATAGACGTAGACACCCGCGCCTACTTTACCTCTGCAACCATAATTATCGCAATTCCTACAGGCGTCAAAGTATTTAGTTGACTAGCTACCTTACACGGAGGGCCCATTAAATGAAACGCCGCAATGCTCTGAGCCCTCGGCTTTATCTTCCTGTTCACTGTTGGTGGCCTCACTGGCATTATCCTCGCCAACTCCTCCCTAGACATCGTATTACACGACACATACTACGTAGTAGCCCACTTCCACTATGTTCTCTCAATAGGAGCAGTATTTGCCATCATAGGCGGATTCGTACACTGATTCCCATTACTATCGGGTTACGAATTAAGCCAAGCCTGGGCTAAAACACAATTCAGCGTTATATTTCTTGGGGTAAATATAACCTTCTTCCCCCAACACTTTCTTGGTTTAGCTGGCATACCACGACGATATTCTGATTATCCCGATGCTTATACAATATGAAATGCTGTCTCATCCGTTGGGTCCATAATTTCAATGATTGCCATTATAATAATAATATTTATTATCTGAGAGGCCTTCGCCTCAAAACGAAAAGTCCTAACACTAGAACTGCCATCAACAAACCTAGAATGATTACACGGCTGCCCTCCTCCATATCACACCTATGAAGAACCTGTGTTCGTTCAACAAATCAAGAAAAGGTGGAGTCGAACCACCATAACTGGTTTCAAGCCAACCGTACAGCCACCTATACTCATTTCTCCGTGGAGGTGCTAGTAAAACCAGATTACATAGCCCTGTCAGAGCTAAATTACAGACCTCTGTGCACCTCCCATGGCCTACCCACAACAAATAGGACTTCAAGATGCCGCTTCACCAATCATAGAAGAGCTCCTCCACTTCCACGACCACGCGTTAATAATCGTCTTTTTAATTAGCACCCTCGTATTATATATTATTACCCTAATAATATCTACCACTCTTACACACACAAATACAATAAACGCCCAAGAAGTAGAAGCAATCTGAACTGTAATACCTGCCGTCATTCTTATTCTAATTGCCCTGCCATCACTACGAATCCTCTACCTCATAGATGAAATTAATAACCCACACCTTACAATCAAGGCCATAGGCCACCAATGGTACTGAAGCTATGAATATACTGACTATCAAGACCTGTCATTTGACGCATATATAACACCCACCTCCGACCTAAAACAGGGACACCTTCGACTACTAGAAGTGGATAACCGAACAGTAGTTCCAATAGAGTCCCCCATTCGACTGCTAATCTCAGCAGAAGACGTCCTCCACTCATGAGCCGTTCCAACAATAGGGATTAAAACGGACGCCATCCCAGGACGCCTAAACCAAACAACCTTTATCGCATCCTACCCGGGATTATTCTATGGACAGTGCTCAGAGATCTGTGGGTCAAACCACAGCTTTATGCCTATCGCACTAGAAATTGTCCCCCTCCAATACTTTGAAACCTGGGCCACAAAACTTTTAACCTAATCTCCAAGAAGCTTTCTACGTAGCATTAGCCTTTTAAGCTAAAGAAGGAGACCATCGCCCCTCCCTTAGAGATATGCCCCAATTAAACCCCGCGCCCTGGTTTCTCATCTTATTAATAACCTGATTATCACTACAACTAATGAGTACCATAAAAACCCTTAGCGTACCCACTCAAAACTCACTAGACACTTCAACTTCCTCTCTAGAAGAAAGCCACCCTTGACCCTGACCATGATATTAAGTCTCTTTGATCAATTTGCCAGCCCTAAAATCATAGGCCTCCCCCTCATCTTAATCGCCACACTATTCCCAATTATAATTTTCTTTACCTCCAACCGGCTCATCTACAACCGACTATCCACCACACAAGCATGACTCACCATAACCATTACCAAACAACTACTCCTCCCAATCAATACTAATGGACATAAATGAGCAACCCCCCTCATCTCTGTAATAATACTTCTAATCTCAATCAACCTGCTAGGGCTGCTCCCATATACCTTTACACCAACCACCCAGCTCTCAATAAACATAGCACTAGCCACCCCGCTGTGACTTGCCACAGTCTTAATAGGACTAAAAAATCAGCCCTCCACATCATTGGGACACCTCCTACCAGAAGGAACGCCGCCCCCTCTCATCCCAGCACTAATTATTATTGAGACAATTAGCCTCTTCATCCGCCCAATTGCCCTTGGAGTTCGACTAACTGCCAACCTAACCGCAGGCCATCTATTAATACACCTAATCTCCACTGCCGCCTTCAATATAGCCCTGACAATACCAACCGTCTCCTTATTTACGCTTGTTCTCCTACTACTCCTAACCGGCCTAGAAATCGCCGTTGCTATAATCCAAGCCTATGTCTTCACCCTTCTTCTAAGCCTGTACCTACAAGAAAACGTCTAATGACCCACCAAGCACACGCCTTCCACATAGTAGACCCAAGCCCATGACCACTAACCGGAGCAATTGCAGCCCTCCTGTTGACCTCTGGGCTAGCAATATGATTTCACCTCAATGATAAAACCATTTTAGCCCTTGGCTTAATAACAACCCTAATAACAATATACCAATGATGACGAGATGTTATCCGAGAAAGCACCTTCCAAGGCCACCACACAGACCTCGTACAAAAAGGCTTACGATATGGCATAATCCTTTTCATTACGTCAGAAGTCTTCTTCTTTTTAGGGTTCTTTTGAGCCTTTTATCACTCAAGCCTAGCGCCAACCCCAGAGCTAGGTGGATGCTGACCCCCAACAGGAGTCTGCCCGCTTAACCCCTTTGAGGTCCCACTGCTAAATACCGCCGTATTATTAGCCTCGGGCGTGACAGTCACCTGGGCCCACCATTCAATTATAGTTGGAAACCGAAAAGAGGCCCTACAAGCCCTTACCTTCACCATCCTGCTAGGCGGATACTTCACCGCCCTCCAAGCAATAGAATATTATGAGGCCCCTTTCACTATTTCCGACAGCGTCTACGGCACAACCTTCTTTGTAGCCACCGGATTCCACGGCCTACATGTTATCATCGGAACCACTTTCCTTCTAGTCTGCCTATGACGACAAACAGTATTCCATTTCACAACAAGCCACCACTTCGGCTTCGAGGCCGCTGCCTGATACTGACACTTCGTAGACGTAGTGTGGCTCTTTCTATATATCTCAATCTATTGATGAGGCTCTTACCTTTTTAGTATTACCAGTACAAACGACTTCCAATCATTAAGCCTCAGCATAAGCCTGAGAAAAGGTATATGATCAGCATAGTTATCCTCACCTCCTCCATTATTACCCTAATCCTCATTACTATTAGCTTCTGACTTCCACAACTTAATCCAGACACAGAAAAACTGTCCCCCTACGAATGTGGCTTTGATCCCCTCGGAAATGCTCGCTTACCCTTCTCCTTACGATTCTTCCTAGTCGCTATTCTCTTCCTCCTGTTCGATTTAGAAATTGCACTACTTCTACCCACCCCATGGGCCATCAACCTCTGCACCCCCACCATAGTATTATTATGAACTTCTCTAATCCTGATTCTACTAACAATAGGCCTTGTATATGAATGAATACAAGGCGGGTTAGACTGGGCAGAATCAGTAGCTAGTCCAACTAGGACGACTAATTTCGGCTTAGAAAATCCAAACTTTAACCTTTGGGCTACTAAATGACTATCCTATCATATATCCTCAACACAGCCTTCATACTAGGCCTAGTCGGCCTATCAACCCACCGAACACACCTAATATCCGCCCTTCTCTGTCTAGAGAGCATAATACTTGCCCTCTTCATTATAATAGTCACACTCAATACAAACCAACAAACCACAACCTCTGCAATAATACCAATCATCCTCCTTGCCTTCTCAGCCTGCGAAGCCAGCACAGGCCTAAGCATCCTAGTAGCAACTGCTCGCACCCACGGGATAGATAATACAAAAAACTTTAACCTCCTAAAATGCTAAAAATCATTATATCAACAATAATACTTATCCCAACAATCATATTGTCAAAACCAAATTATCTGTTTTCAACCCTGATTCCCCTGTCCATCTTCCCAGCCCTTTTAACCACACAACTTCTCTATTATCCAATAAATTTAGACCACCAACACATCTCCCCCTACCTTAAAACTGACACAACTTCAACCCCCTTGATTATTTTATCCGCCTGACTGCTACCTCTCATAATATTAGCAAGCCAAAACCACCTGCAACAAGAGCCAACAACACGGAAACGCACCTTCTTACTTACCATAGTAATCCTCCAATCCGCCCTGCTGCTCACCTTTTCTGCCTCAGACCTAATTATATTTTTTATCCTATTTGAAACAACCCTAATCCCAACACTCATTATTATCACCCGATGAGGGACCCAAGCCGAACGCCTTACCGCAGGAACCTATTTCCTCTTCTATACCCTAGCCGGCTCACTCCCCCTACTTGTCACAATTCTATATATAGCCAATACTACAATAAATACCTCCATAATTTTATTTATGGTCACCACACAACATACCCCTACCACATGGACGGCCAACCTCATATGACTTACCCTCCTCCTTGCATTTATAGTAAAAATGCCCCTATATGGCCTCCACCTCTGACTTCCAAAAGCACACGTAGAGGCCCCCATCGCAGGATCAATAGTTCTAGCCGCCGTCCTCCTAAAACTTGGGGGTTACGGAATCCTCCGTGTATCATCAGCCATAACCCCAACATCAACCTTACACTACCCCTTTATTGTCTTAGCATTATGAGGTATTATCATAACAAGTACTATCTGCCTCCGCCAAACTGACTTAAAGGCCCTAATCGCATATTCATCTGTCAGCCACATGGGCCTGGTTATCGCTGCCGCTCTTATTCAAACACCCTGAAGCACCACAGGCGCCCTAATTATAATAATTGCCCACGGACTTACATCCTCAATATTGTTCTGCTTGGCAAACATCAACTACGAACGGATACACACACGAACACTCCTCCTCACCCGGGGCCTCCAACTATTACTTCCACTAATAACCACATGATGACTCTTGGCCAACCTCATAAACCTAGCACTCCCGCCAACAATAAACCTACTAGCAGAACTAATAATTATTGCCTCAATATTCAACTGATCAAGCACAACAATTATTATCCTAGGATTTGGCACCCTATTAACAGCAACATACTCCCTCTCACTCTTTCTTCTAGTTCAACAAGGAAAGCTTCCAAAACACCTAACAAACATTGAACCAATCAACACACGAGAGCATATGTTAATGTCATTACACTTAATCCCAACTCTCCTCTTACTACTAAAGCCCGAAGTCCTTGTCTTTTAGTGGTTTTTGTAGTTTAAAAAAAACGCTAGGCTGTGAATCTAGCAATAGGGACCTTCAACCCCCTTTAAAACCGAGGGGCGTACAACACAAAAAGACCTGCTAAGTCTTCCTACTGTGGTTAACCCCCCAGGCCCCTTACTTTTAAAGGAAACCAGTCATCCGGTGGTCTTAGGCACCACAGCTCTTGGTGTAAGTCCAAGTAAAAGTAATGTCCCCATTATTACCGCACACTGCAATAATACTAGCAGTCATTACACTAATCATCCCCATCGTCAAACCAGGAGATCCTATAAAGCCCCCAAACTGAAACACCTCCCCCACAAAAACAGCCGTAAAATCTGCATTCCTAATTACCCTTGTCCCACTTATAGCCTACATTGACCAAGGAATAAGTGCAACAATCACCAACCTACATTGAATTACCCCAACAACATACAACTTTAACATCAACTTTATCCTAGACTTTTACCCCCTCTTTTTTGTCCCTATTGCCCTCCTCATCACATGGTCCATCATAGACTTCTCCGTATGGTATATGGCCTCAGACCCAAACATCTATCGATTTTTCAACTATTTATTTTTTTTCCTAGTTGCAATACTTATTCTAGTCACAGCTGGCAATATGTTTCAACTCTTCGTCGGATGAGAGGGCGTAGGAATCATATCATTCCTCCTTATTGGCTGATGGCTCTCTCGATCAGATGCGAACTCGTCCGCCCTACAAGCAGTCATTTACAACCGAGTTGGCGACATTGGACTACTTATAACACTAGCTTGACTAATAGTCAACGAAAACACCTGAGAAATCCAACTAATCAACCAAGCCTCCCCAGAATCACACCTCCCACTACTAGGTCTAGTTCTGGCAGCAGCCGGGAAGTCCGCCCAATTTGGCCTACACCCATGACTCCCTGCGGCCATAGAGGGCCCAACGCCCGTCTCCGCACTATTGCACTCTAGCACAATAGTCATCGCAGGCATCTTCCTTCTGGTGCGTCTCCACCCTCTTCTGGAAACACATCAATCGGCACTCACCGCCTGTCTCTGCCTAGGCGCAATAACAACACTATTCGCCGCCACCTGTGCCCTAATACAAAATGACATTAAAAAAATCATTGCATTCTCTACATCAAGCCAACTCGGACTAATAATAGTCACAATTGGACTCAACCAACCCCAGCTAGCCTTCCTCCACATCTCCACGCACGCCTTCTTTAAGGCCCTCTTATTTTTATGCTCCGGCTCCATCATCCACAGCTTGGCAGACGAGCAGGACATTCGAAAAATGGGAGGACTACAAAAAATTCTCCCAATCACAACAACCTGCCTAACCATTGGAAACTTGGCCCTCATAGGCACCCCTTTCTTAGCAGGGTTTTACTCAAAAGACACCATTATTGAAACAATAAACACCTCACATCTCAACGCCTGAGCCCTGTCAATAACAATCCTCGCCACTGCCCTTACAGCAGCCTACTCAATACGAATTATCTACTATGTCCAACTAAACAACCCACACCATAATCCAACAGCCCAACCAGCAGAGACAAATAAACACATAACAAGCCCCCTTCTACGACTCGCTTCGGGTAGCATCATCATAGGCCTCTTAATTATTACAACAACACTCCCAACAAAGACTTCCACCATGACAATGCCCCCAATTATAAAACTAACAGCGCTTGTAGTCACCTTAACAGGACTCTTGCTTACAACAGAGCTCACAAAACAAATAGCCCATAAAACACACCCTAAACACTACATAACTAAAACATTCTCGGCCCAGCTCGGCTTTTTCAACACCCTCTTTCACCGAAACCAGCCAAAACTAATACTCTCTCTAGGAAAAGCGGCCTCCACCCAATTAACAGACCTCTATTGATATGAAAAAATTGGCCCAAAAAGCTTAGCCTTAACTAATATCACTGCAGCCAATATCTCTTCTGAATCCAACAAAGGCTTAATTAAAACCTACCTCCTTATGTTTGCAACACTAACTGCAACCGCCTTACTTTTCCTCAAATTTAGACCGCCCGCAGCCCCCCACGTCCTAATCCCCGAGTCAACTCTAACACCACAAACAAAGCCAACAACAAACCTCCCCCGGAAATCAACAAACACCACCCACCAACCGAATAAAACAAGGAAACCCCACACAAGTCCATCCGAATGGTCACCACCCCACAACCATCCACACCAAACAAGCCCAGCCCATCAAGACTAACACTCTCAACAAACATAAACCCAAAAAACACAACCGCCGAACAAAAAACTAAAAAATAAAGACTAGCAGACCAAGCCCCGATGGTTTCAGGGAAGGGGTCACTAGATAACGCCATAGAATAAGCAAAAACCACCAACATCCCACCTAAGTAGATCAAAAAAAGAGCAAGCGAAACAAAAGAGTTTCCAATTAGGGCCATCATACCACTCCCAAACACAGCCGACAAAACCAAACCAATCACCCCAAAATATGGCGACGGATTAGCCGCCACCGTCAACTGGCCCAAAATAATACAAACAGACAACAATAAAACTAAATACGTCATCATTACTGCTTAGACTTTAAAACTAAGACCTGTGGCTCGAAAAACCACCGTTGTAACTCAACTACAATAAACCTAATGGCAACAAACCTACGAAAAACCCACCCCGTCCTAAAAATCATTAACAACTCATTCATTGACCTCCCAACACCATCAAACATCTCGGCCTGATGAAACTTTGGCTCCCTCCTTGGCTTGTGCCTAATTATCCAAATCTTAACAGGGCTCTTCCTCTCAATACACTACACAGCAGACACTGCTTCCGCCTTTTCATCAATCGCCCACATCTGCCGCGACGTCCAATACGGCTGACTAATTCGTAATATTCATGCAAACGGAGCCTCCATCTTCTTCATCTCAATCTACCTTCACATCGCTCGAGGGCTTTATTTTGGCTCTTACATATATCATATTACATGAAACACTGGCGTCATCCTACTACTCCTGGTCATAGCAACCGCCTTTGTTGGCTACGTATTACCATGAGGACAGATATCCTTCTGAGGCGCCACCGTAATTACCAACCTTCTATCTGCCATCCCATACATCGGAACAACCCTGGTACAATGAATCTGAGGCGGCTTCTCAGTAGACAACGCAACCCTCACTCGATTCTTCACCTTCCACTTCATTCTTCCCTTTGTTGTCATTGCCATAGCTGCCCTCCATCTCTTATTCCTTCACGAAACCGGCTCTAACAACCCAACCGGCCTCAACTCAAACTCGGACAAAATCCCATTCCACCCGTTCTTCTCATATAAAGACCTCCTCGGCGCCCTTATAATCTCCCTCCTCCTCCTACTCCTCGCCCTCTTCTTCCCCTATCTACTAACCGACCCAGAAAATTTCACCCCAGCAAACCCCCTTGTAACCCCTCCACATATTAAGCCAGAGTGGTACTTCCTATTTGCATATGCTATCCTTCGTTCAATCCCAAATAAACTAGGAGGAGTTCTCGCTCTCCTCTTCTCAATTTTAATCCTAATACTCCTCCCTCTCCTGCACACATCCAAGCAACGCACCACAATATTCCGCCCTTTCTCACAAACCCTCCTCTGAACCGCCCTCGCCAACATTATAATCCTGACTTGAATTGGAGGGCAACCAGTAGAGGCCCCATTTATCTTAATCGGACAGCTCTCATCGGCCCTTTACTTCCTGCTTTTATTACTACTCTACCCCCTTCTAGCCAAACTAGAAAACAAACTCCTCAAATGATAGCGCCCTCGTAGCTTACAGTTAAAGCACTGGCCTTGTAAGCCAGACGACGCGACCACCCGTCGCCGAGGGCCCAAAAGGAGGCCATCAAACAGCCCATCGCTAGCCCCCAAAACTAGCATTTTTATAAACTACCTTTTGAATATTTACTAATATTTTCTTGGTGCATTATGTATATCGTGCATAAATCTATATAGTACCAGATACATACCTGCTATATACAACATCCCCTGTACCTGATATCGTTAAACATGTACTCCCCTAGTATGTATATAATGCATTCTATCCATGAACCCAAGCATATTTCCTGCTTAATTATTTTATACAAGCACTTGTACACTTTTTTGGGGAGTTTAATTCTAGAAGGACATTTCCGAGATCATAATCCCCGCCGAGAAGACTCATACTACCATCCCAGTACCAACCCAAATGCCCAGTCTCACGAGCTATCGTACAGGTTGCACCTAACTGTTATCTTCAGGATGCCATTGGTTGTTAAGTCAGGAACACTACTTGTAACTCCCCCGACTTTCCCCTTCACAATACCACTGGTTAATGTTTTAAGTACTTCGTCTCTCTTAACCCGGTCATTTTAATGACTTACACCCATTTGGTAGTTTTTTATTTTTTTTCTTAGCCTTCAGCCCCACACCAACTTGCTAAGGATCGCAACCTTTAATGGTTGACATGTTCATATTTTATGCTTTGTAAATCATCCCCTGGAAGGTTTCATTCAGGGCATTTATATTAATGTTATCAGGGGCATAATTTATCTACTATCCTTCTCCCACTAGAACACCCTCCCCCAACTTCTAAAAACCCCCACCTATTTTCATTTTCTTCCCCCCCCTTATATAAAAAATTTTTTTAAAAAACATTAAAAATTTTTTTAAAAAACACTAAAAAATTTTTTTAAAAACATTAAAAAATTTTAAAAATCAAAACTCTTAGCCCGGCTACGG